ATAAAAAAAGGATAGGTGCAGAGACTCAATGGAAGCTGTTCTAACAAGTGGGGTTGACTTCTTTACGTTATTACATTAACGTAATCCTTATATCAAAACTACAGAAAGGATAAACCTATATACATACGTATATGTACTGAAATCCTATCTCAAATGATTAATGACGACCCGAATCTTTATTTATTTATATTTCTATAAATAATAAATAAAAATCGAAAGAGTTGTTGTGAATCGATCCAAATTGAAGAAAGAATCGAATATTTATTAATAAAATTTATCGTACGAGAATAAAGATAGAGTCCCATTCCACACGTCAATACCGACAAGAATGAAATTTATAGGAAGAGGAAAATCCGTCGACTTTAGAAATCGTGAGGGTTCGAGTCCCTCTATCCCCAAAAAGGCCCGTTTGATTCCCCAATTATTTATCCGATCCGCTCTTTTCATTTCGTTAGCGGTTTAAAATTCGTTATGTTTTTCAATCATTCTACTCTTTTACAAATGGATCTGATTGTGGAAATTTTTTTTTTTCTTATTACAATATTTGTGATATATATGATACGCGTACAAATGAACATCTTTGAGGAAGGTATCCCCACTTCCAATTTGAATGATTAACAATACATATCATTTCTTGTACTGTATTAAAACTTATAAAGTTTTCTTTTTGAAGATCCAAGAAATTACAAGGTCTGGATAAAGCTTTGTAAGACTTTTTTTGTCTTTTTAATTGACATAAACTCAAGTTATCTATTAAAATAAGGACGATGCACGGATAATGGTCGGGATAGCTCAGCTGGTAGAGCAGAGGACTGAAAATCCTCGTGTCACCAGTTCAAATCTGGTTCCTGGCACATGATTTATTTGTATGAGTATCCGTTTTACAAATGAATTGATATGGGTCAACATACATATTCATTACTAGTCTATATCATAATAGATACTTATCTATCTAGGTGTCTGAGAATATACCCTTTCCAGAATTATAGAATAGATGCTAGAATTATAGAATAGATGAGTAAAGAGTATGTCTATAAAATCTGTAAAATAAAAAAAAATTAGATTTTACTTCCTTTTCTTTTTTATTTGTTCATACGGTGCCTCTTACCGTTCAAAAACAATGTTAATACTTTAGATATTTAATACTTCATACATATTAAAATAGAAAGGTTAAATTAATTGGTTGAAAGACTCAAAGGTATAGTCTCGCGGAGTTGAAAGGTGGGAATAACCAAGATTCATTTCAGATACAGTACAAATAAAATCCAAGCCCTCCTCTCATTTCGTTGTCTTTTCTTTTCATATTCTATTTCTTCATTTCCTCCTATGTGACTTTGTCGAACTCATTTAAGGTTTGTGCGTGGTACATAGTTCATGATGCGAAACTCTTTTGGGTCATCCTAATACTAATTGTATTTTTTTAATTGTCTTGTTTTTTTTTTTTATTTATCCTTTTTATTTCTATTTTTTATTGTTTCTATTTTTATATATTATATATTTATTTATTTGAATAGAAACAATTTTTTTTTTATTCTATTTATTTTGTATTATTTATTTGTATTTGATTTATATTTTATTTCGTTTTATTTAGCCCATTTAGAATAGAATGCGAATGAGACTTCCATTACGCTCTTTGGTCTATAAGAGAACGTACAAACATTATTTGAATACCTGGAGTTGTAGAAGTGAAAATTAGTTTCTTATTTTATTATTTATATTTAATTTTATTATTTATATTTAATGAGCATCCTGTATTTCATAAAAATTCGGGGCAATATAATCCTTACGTAAGGGCCATCCTATCCAACTTTCGGGCATTAAGATACGTTTCAGACGTGGATGATTATCATAAAAGATTCCCAACATATCATAAGATTCCCTTTCTTGAAAATCCGCACTTTTCCAAACCCAGAAAACAGACGGAATTCTAGGATTCCACCTTGGGGCAAATACTTTTATACATACCTCTTCTGGTTGATCTATACCATAAGCTATTCTCGTAAGATGATACACACTAGCTAACAGTCCGCCCGGTGCTACATCATAGGCACATTGGGAACGTAAATAATTGTAACCATATACATATAAAATGACAGCAATGGAATGCCAATCCCCAGGCTTTATTTGTAAAGTCTCTATTCCTTGGTAGTCGAAGCCCAAAGATCTATGAACTAACCCATGTTTGGCTAGCCAAGCAGACAAACGACCTTGCATCTTTTTTATCTCCCCCACATTTTGATTTGTATAAAACTTTTATTTGTCTCTATAAGTTAAGTATTTCACATTTACGATGAAATTTATGAAAATTATTGTTTGTTATTATGTAAAAAAATGTGAAAAAAAAAAAAATCCTGCCTAATTCACTAATTCGGGGGAAGATACCGAACTCTTGTTGTATTTGAAAAATATTTCAAGAGGGATCTCCGAAGTCGATGTAGATGGTGGTTGATCGAGTAATCCTCGATCATAATTTCCAGTATGAGTACTTCGTCCAATATAA